TCGTTAGCTTGGAAGGCTAGGGGTTATAGTCGACGTCGATTCATCATTTTTAACGTCTCTAATTCAAAACCGAACATGAAACTTTGGTTTCATTCGGCTCCTTTATGGAAAATGGATATATTGCTAGATTTAAGATGTGAACCAACTTACAAAAAAATGATACCCATCTTACAAAAAATGATACCCATAACATCTATGTCAGCTTTTTGTTTGAATATATCCAATCCAATTCAAAACGACTCGCTTTCTAGATGATCCCTCTAGAAGAAGGCGATTCTAACAACCTTTCTAGTTACTTCGTTCTCTATTTCTATTTGAGAGGGTCCTAAGGAAAAGTATTTTATTTCCACCGAGCTAAAATAATATGTCGATGTCTCTAGTAAACTAAAGACATTATTTAATAGCTATTTTGCTTCAATTTATTCGATACAAATCAAAACAAAAATTGAAGATTTAGTTACGATTAGAAATTAGAAATCTACTTGTCTATCTTCATCCATGGATTCTTTATTCATACTCATTCAATTGGAAGTATGGATCCAATTTTAAAATTTTGTTTCACAATTTCATAATCCAAGTTTTTATTTTTTAATTTACTTTTGGATAAAAATGCCGAAAATTTCTATTTTTCCTTGAATGTGTCATTGAAAGGTAAAGGATTTAATCCTTTTAATGAAATAAAGTTTTTGATCGGAATATGAATGAAACCGAAAGACCCCTTAACTATTAAGGGGGTTAATAGAACGAATCACACTTTTACCACTAAACTATACCCGCTACAATGCAATTATTGTATATAAATGGATCTTTTGTCGAGGGGCTTCTGGATATGTGTAGACGGGCTTCTTATATATTATCTTATACTTAATACTTATATATATAATTTTTAAATATAAATATATTATTAATTAAATCTTATTAAATTAAATTCTTATATATAATATAATAATCTTATCTTATATATATATATTATAAAAGAAAGAAGTAGGTATATATATATCTTCTTATCTTATATATAAATAATAAATAAATATAATTATAAGAAGAAAGAAGATAAGAAGATTTTACTTACATAGTACAGTGACCCGTTCAGGAATTCAATGAACCAAGCCCTTTCCTTTTAACTCAGTGGTAGAGTAATCCCATGGTAAGGCGTAAGCCCTCGGTTCAGATCCGATAGGGGACTTTGTATTTTTTTCAGTCGTAGTATTCATATGAAGAATAGCAATATTATTAAATTATTAATTATTATTAAATTGATTTTATTATATTTAATTTTTAATTAATTAATATTAATAGTAATAAAAAACAACTGTATAATATTATATTATTATCATCATCTAATAATAATCTAATGAGTTATGAGTTATAGTATATATATTAGTTATAGTTAGCACGAATAATGATAAGTCATCTGTTGAATCACCAACTATTCCTATTTTCAATTAGGCCAATGAAATCCATTGTAAAGATTAGAAATCAATAAAAGAAAAATAAGTGGACCTGACCCATTGAATCATGACTATATCCGCTATTCTGATATTCAAATTCAATAGAGATAAAATTGCAACAAGTTGACCCCCCTTTTTTTCTTTGGACTCCGCAAGAATTTGTCGATATTTCCAATTCAATCGTCTTGGTCCTAGATGTTCTATAGGAATAACTTGGCATTTCGTTCTTCCACAGAGAACCTTTTATTCTAAGTCACAAGATAAGAATCTAAGTCACAAGATAAGAAAATTTTTCACTATCTTTCTTTGATTACAGGATAAATATTAATTTATTTATTATTAGAGACCAACGTCTTGTTATTATATTATATATCTATACTATATACTATATAATATTTCTATCTTTAGATTTATAGCTAGATGTACCAAAAATTTCCATTTCGTTGCATCCAATTTGTTCCGACAATCATATGAAGAATGGATGCGAGATAAATACTCTCATTTCCGGTCTCCTATTTTTTTTATTGAATATTGTTATTGTATTGAGTATTGAAGTAAAAAAAAGGAAACTCTCTCTTTTCTAACAGAGAAATAGAAAAATATTAGTAATTTACTATTAGTATTAGTATACATAGAAATTAGAATCTAAAAAGAGTTTTTTTCTTAATCTCATGAAGAAGATCTAAGAATCCATTTAGTTGATGGAAGAAAGGGGGGGCAGGTCTGAAGATCAACCAGTAGTGGGCGAGGGGATTTCGTTTTCCGTTTACAGTTCTTTCAAAAAAAGAATCTATCCGCTTCATGAGTCATCAGAAGACAATTCATGATTCAGATGCTTAATAATAATAAGAAGGAATAATCAAACTTAATTCATGGATTTACCTGGATGGTCAATTTATGGGCCAATGCCAATAAAGGATTTTTATCTTCGAAACCCATTGGAAGGGGTAGTGCACGAGAAAAAAAAAATCATGCAGAAATGATCGACTCTTTGGACGCCCCGAAAATACTATGAGGTGTTCGGAAATGGTCGAAGTAGTTGAATAGGA